TTCCAACCCATTTTAATCGAAGGGCGCGCTATTTGTTTACATCCATTAGTTTGTAAGGGATTCAATGCAGACTTTGACGGAGATCAAATGGCTGTTCATGTGCCTTTATCTTTGGAGGCTCAAGCAGAAGCTCGTTTACTTATGTTTTCTCATACGAACCTCTTGTCTCCGGCTATTGGGGATCCCATTTCCGTACCAACTCAAGATATGCTTATTGGGCTTTACGTATTAACGAGCGGGAATCGTCGAGGTATTTGTGCAAATAGGTATAATCCGCGTAATCGCAGAAATTCTAAAAATGAAAGAATTCACGAAAATAACTATAAGTATACGAAAAAAAAAGAACCCTTTTTTTGTAATTCCTATGATGCAATTGGAGCTTATCGACAGAAAAGAATCAATTTCGACAGTCCTTTGTGGCTCCGGTGGCGACTAGATCAACGCGTTATTTCGTCAAGAGAAGCTCCTATCGAAGTTCACTACGAATCTTTAGGTACCTATCATGATATTTATGGGCATTATCTAGTAGTCAGAAGTATAAAAAAACAAATTCGTTGTATATACATTCGAACCACTGTTGGTCATATTTCTTTTTATCGAGAAATCGAAGAAGCTATACAAGGCTTTTGCCGGGCCCATTCATATGGTATCTAGGCTAAGTCAATTTCGGATACCGGTGTGAATTCAGGTCTTCCCGGTTGGTTCAACTATGATCCTAGTTTCTAAATTTCTACGCGAATCAAGATAAAGAAAAGGAAGTTTTCCAATCATTGACTCAAACCCATTGTCGAACCGAACCCCACTGAGCGGAATATGGAGGTACTTATGGCAGAACGGGACAATCTAGTCTTTCACAATAAAGTGATAGGTGGAACTGCCATTAAACGACTTATTAGCAGATTAATAGATCACTTCGGAATGGCATATACATCACACATCCTGGATCAAGTAAAGACTCTGGGGTTCCATCAAGCTACTGCTACATCCATTTCATTAGGAATTGATGATCTTTTAACAATCCCTTCTAAGGGATGGCTAGTCAAAGATGCTGAACAACAAAGTTTGATTTTGGAAAAACATCATCATTATGGGAATGTACATGCGGTAGAAAAATTACGACAATCCATTGAGATATGGTATGCTACAAGTGAATATTTGCGACAAGAAATGAATCCAAATTTCAGGATGACTGACCCTTTTAATCCAGTCCATATAATGTCTTTTTCGGGAGCTAGGGGGAATGCATCTCAAGTACACCAATTAGTAGGTATGAGAGGGTTAATGTCGGATCCACAAGGACAAATGATTGATTTACCCATTCAAAGTAATTTACGCGAAGGACTGTCTTTAACAGAATATATCATTTCTTGCTACGGCGCCCGTAAAGGGGTTGTGGATACTGCTGTACGAACATCGGATGCTGGATATCTTACACGCAGACTTGTTGAAGTGGTTCAACACATTGTTGTACGTCGAACAGATTGCGGTACCATTCGAGGGATTTCTGTGACTACCCGGAATGGAATGATGCCGGAAAGAATTTTGATCCAAACATTAATTGGTCGTGTATTAGCAGACGATATATATATAGGTTCACGATGCATTGCCATTAGAAATCAAGATATTGGGATTGGACTTCTCAATCGATTCATAACCTTTCAAACACAACCAATATCTATTCGAACTCCCTTTACTTGTAGGAATACATCTTGGATCTGCCGATTGTGTTATGGCCGGAGTCCTACCCATGGCGACCTAGTGGAATTGGGAGAAGCTGTAGGTATTATCGCGGGCCAATCTATTGGAGAACCGGGAACTCAACTAACATTAAGAACTTTTCATACCGGCGGAGTATTCACAGGGGGTACTGCAGAACATGTGCGAGCCCCTTCTAATGGAAAAATAAAATTCAATGAGGATTTAGTTCATCCTACGCGTACACGTCATGGGCATCCCGCTTTTCTATGTTATATAGACTTGTATGTAACTATTGAAAGTGACGATATTATACATAACGTGACTATTCCGCCAAAAAGTTTTCTATTAGTTCAAAATGATCAATATGTCGAATCAGAACAAGTGATTGCTGAGATTCGCGCGGGAACATACACTTTGAATTTCAAAGAAAGGGTTCGAAAACATATTTATTCTGACTCCGAGGGAGAAATGCATTGGAGTACCGATGTGTACCATGCACCTGAATTTACATATAGTAATGTCCATATCTTACCAAAAACAAGTCATTTATGGATATTATCGGGAAGGTTGTGCAGGTCCGGTGCAGTCTCTTTTTCACTCCGCAAGGATCAAGATCAAATGAACATTCATTCTCTTTCTACCGGAGAAAGATATATTTCAAACCTTTTAGTAAGTAATGATCAAGTAAGACATAAATTCTTTAATTCCAATCCTTCTGGTAAAAACGAAATAGGGATTCCGGATTATTCAGGATTTAATCAAATCATATGTACGGATCATTGTCATTTTATACATCCTGCTATTTTCCACGATTCTTCGGATTTATTGGCAAAGAGGCGAAGAAATAGATTCATCATTCCATTTCCATTCCAATCGATTCAAGAACGAGACAAAGAACTAATATGCCCGTCCCCCTCCGGTATCGCGATTGAAATACCTATCAATGGTATTTTTCGTAGAAATAGTATTTTTGCTTATTTCGATGATCCTCAACACAGAACGCAGAGTTCAGGAATTCCTAAATATAGGACTCTAGGAATTCATTCCATTTTTAAAAAAGAGGATTTAATTGAGTGTCGAGGAGTCAAAGAATTTAAGTCAAAATACCAAATCAAAGTAGATCGATTGTTTTTCATTCCCGAGGAAGTGCATATTTTACCTGAACCTTCTTACATAATGGTACGAAACAATAGTATCGTTGGAGTAGATACACCAATCACTTTAAATATAAGAAGTCGAGTAGGTGGATTGGTCCGAGTGGAGAAGAAAAAAAAACGGATTGAATTAAAAATCTTTTCTGGCGATATCTTTTTTCCTGGAGAGATGGATAAGATATCCCGACACAGCGGCATCTTGATACCACCCGGAACGTTAAAAAAAAAAAATTCTAAGGAATCAAAAAAAATTAAAAATTGGATCTATGTCCAATGGATCATAACTACCAAGAAAAAGTATTTTGTTTTGGTTCGACCCGTAATTCTATATGAAATAGCGGACGGTATCAATTTAGTAAAACTTTTCCCCCAGGATCTGTTCCAGGAAGGGGATAATCTGGAACTGAAAGTTCTTAATTATATTCTTTATGGAAATGGAAAATCAATTCGGGGAATTTCTGACACAAGCATTCAATTAGTTCGGACTTGTTTAGTCTTGAATTGGGATCAAGACAAAAAAAGTTCTTCTATAGAAGAGGCCCTCGCTTCTTTTGTTGAAGTAAGTACAAATGGTTTGATTGGAGATTTCCTAAGAATTGACTTAGGAAAATCCCATACTTGGGATATCAGAAAAAGGAATGATCCGTCCGGTTCAGGATTGATCTCGGATAATGATTCAGATCGGACCAATATCAATCCATTTGATTCTATTTATTCCAAAGAAAAATTTCAACAATCACTTAGCAAAAATCACGGAACTATTCGTATGTTGTTGAATAGAAATAAGAAATGCCGATCTTTGATAATTTTGTCATCAGCTAATTGTTTTCAAATGGGACCATTCAACGATGTAAAATATCACAATGGGATAAAAAAGGGAATTCATGAAATTAAAAGAGATCCTTTAATTCCAATTAAGAATTCGTTAGGCCCTTTAGGAATAGCCCTTCAAGTTGCAAATTTGTATTCATTTTATTGTTTAATAACTCATAATCAGATCTCGATAACTACAAATTTGCAACTTGACAAAGTAAAGGAAACTTTTCAAGTATTTAAATATTATTTAATGGACGAAAACGAGAGAATTTATAAGCCCAATCTATGCAGTAACATCGTTTTAAATCCATTCCATTTGAATTGGCATTTTTTCCATCATAATTATTGTGAAAAAACATTTACAATAATTAGCCTTGGGCAATTTCTTTGTGAAAATGTATGTATAGCTCAAACAAAAAATGGACCACACCTAAAATCGGGTCAAGTTCTAACTGTTCAAATTGATTCTGTAGTAATAAGATCGGCTAACCCTTATTTGGCGACTCCAGGAGCAACTGTTCATGGCCATTATGGGGAAATCTTTTATGAAGGAGATATATTAGTTACATTTATATATGAAAAATCGAGATCTGGTGATATAACACAGGGTCTTCCAAAAGTGGAACAGGTATTAGAAGTGCGTTCGATTGATTCAATATCGATGAACCTAGAAAAGAAAGTTGACACTTGGAACGAGCGTATAACAAGAATTCTCGGCATTCCCTGGGGATTCTTGATTGGTGCTGAGCTAACTATAGTGCAAAGTCGTATTTCTTTGGTTAATAAAATCCAAAAGGTTTATCGATCCCAGGGAGTGCACATCCATAATAGACATATAGAAATTATTGTGCGTCAAATAACATCAAAAGTCTTGGTTTCAGAAGATGGAATGTCTAATGTTTTTTCACCCGGTGAACTAATTGGATTGTTGCGAGCTGAACGAACGGGGCGTGCCTTGGAAGAAGCGATTTGTTACCGAGCAATATTATTGGGAATAACAAAAACATCTCTGAATACTCAAAGTTTTATATCCGAAGCGAGTTTTCAAGAAACTGCTAGAGTTTTAGCAAAAGCCGCTCTCCGGGGTCGTATCGATTGGCTGAAAGGTCTGAAAGAGAACATTGTTTTAGGGGGAATGATACCGGTTGGTACCGGATTCAAAAGAATAATGCACCGTTCAAGGCAACATAACAAGATTACCTTGGAAACAAAAAAAAATAATGTATTCGAGGGAGAGATGAGAAATATTTTGTTCCACCACAGAGAAGTTTTTGATTTTTTCATTTCACAGAATTTATGCGATACATCAAAGCAATCATTTCTAGGAGCGGATTCATCCCTTTAATTTAAACGCAGTCATTTTATTTGGTAATAAAAGATAATAAAAAAAAATTTGAAAAAAAAAAAATTTGTGGGGCTAAATGACAAAAAGATATTGGAACATAACTTTGGAAGAGATGATGGAAGCAGGAGTTCATTTTGGCCATGGTACTCGGAAATGGAATCCGAGAATGGCACCTTATATATCTGCAAAGCGTAAGGGTATTCATATTACAAATCTTACTAGAACTGCTCGTTTTTTATCAGAAGCTTGTGATTTAGTTTTTGATGCAGCAAGTAGGGGAAAACAATTGTTAATTGTTGGTACTAAAAATAAAGCAGCTGATTCAGTAGCGCGGGCTGCAATAAGAGCTCGGTGTCATTATGTTAGTAAAAAATGGCTTGGCGGTATGTTAACAAATTGGTATACTACAGAAACGAGACTTCACAAGTTAAGAGACTTGAGAACGGAACAAAAAACGGGGAGACTCAACTGTCTTCCAAAAAGAGATGCCGCTATGTTGAAGAGACAATTATCTCATTTGGAAACATATCTGGGCGGTATTAAATATATGACAGGGTTACCCGATATTGTAATAATCGTTGATCAGCAAAAAGAATATACGGCTCTTCAAGAATGTATCACTTTGGGAATTCCAACGATTTGCTTAATCGATACAAATTGTGACCCGGATCTCGCAGATATTTCGATTCCAGCTAATGATGATGCTATAGCTTCAATCCGATTAATTCTTAACAAATTAGTATTTGCAATTTGTGAGGGTCGTTCTAGCTATATAATACGAATCTAGCTATATCCGAAATTATTGATTAATAATAAGATAAAATAATAAGATAAATAAAATATTGGGTTGGGGTAATTCAGAATTCATAAGATTTTTGGAATCGGTTACTATAGTATTACTAAAGCGTGCAAAAAATAAAAAGATAAAAATAACCGGAAATATTATGTGATTAGTTGGTATTCAAAAAAGAAAATTTAAGTAGACAAGTCAAAAAAAAGGAGATAGTTGAATCAAAATAATTCCTTTTCAAGTTTTCCTTTTAGGGGTAAGGGCAATATGAATGTTCTATTATGTTCCATCAACACATTAAAAAGATTATACGATATATCTGCTGTGGAAGTAGGTCAACATTTCTATTGGCAAATAGGAGGTTTCCAAGTGCATGCCCAAGTACTTATTACTTCTTGGGTTGTAATTGCTATCTTATTAGTTTCAGCCATTCTAGTTGTTCGAAATCCGCAAACCATTCCCACTTTCGGTCAGAATTTCTTTGAATATGTCCTTGAATTCATTCGAGACGTGAGCAAAACTCAGATTGGAGAAGAATATAGTCCGTGGGTTCCCTTTATTGGAACTATGTTTCTATTTATTTTTGTTTCTAATTGGTCAGGGGCTCTTTTGCCTTGGAAAATCATACAGTTACCTCATGGGGAGTTAGCTGCACCCACAAATGATATAAATACGACCGTTGCATTAGCTTTACTTACGTCAGTAGCATATTTCTATGCGGGGATTTCAAAAAAAGGATTAGCTTATTTTGGTAAATACATCCAACCAACTCCAATCCTTTTACCGATTAACATCTTAGAAGATTTCACAAAACCCTTATCGCTTAGTTTTCGACTTTTCGGAAATATATTAGCTGATGAATTAGTAGTTGTTGTTCTTGTTTCTTTAGTCCCTTTAGTAGTTCCTATACCTGTCATGTTCCTTGGATTATTTACAAGCGGTATTCAAGCTCTTATTTTTGCTACTTTAGCTGCAGCTTATATAGGTGAATCCATGGAAGGCCATCATTGACTAGTTTTCCAAATAATCCCCTTTTACGATTCAGTGTAATAGTAAAATATAAAAGATTACCGGAAAATTCTAAAAAAAAAATACTCTTTGTTTGACCAATTTCAATTTCCCTCCAATGAATATTTTTTTTTTGTTCATTCAATTATAACTATAACATGTTAAATATTTTTTATTAGATTAGGATATATTTTAGTATATTAGATATTAGGAGCTATCATTTGGTATGATATCTACGGTTTACGACGTGTGATTAAAAAAAAGATGTTTTTTTTTATGGAACTAAAACAGATTCCCGTTTCATTCATTCACATTCAAATCAACGATTAACCAAAAGAGAATTTTCATAAAAAAAAAAGCGAGATAAAAAAATAGAGTAGGAGTGAAGGGTGTCGAACTAGGTGTATATAATCTAATCGCTAAAAGACAACTCTTTCGTTTTTGGAGGTTTCAAAGCCAAGGATGATTCTCGAATCCGATATTGAACCCAAGATACGAATAATTGGTTTACGGTATGGAAGAAACACGTGTATATGTGATATTAGATATTAACTAGTTATATCTAAATTTGCCCTGCTACTGTAAATTTAGCTCGGGATTCAAAAAACGAAGCCCTTCCGTTTCATTTGTAATTGTGAATTGAATGACTAAAGAAATGAAATCAAGAAAAAGAACGAAGAATTAAAAGA